GTCTTGAAGTACTATTTCTGCATCTCCCTGACCAAATCCACCCACATTTGGATTACTCGTTAATGGTTGATCAAGCTTGATGGATTCACCCTCTGAAACAAGAAGTTCTGGTCCCGGAGGGATAATATCAACGACCATGTGTCCATCCGAGGCATCCGCTATGTTTATTTCATACCCCCCTTTTTCTTTACGTACTATTTTGCTTACTATACCCGACGCTGTAGCATTATAGACTGTATTGTTACTCTTGCTCCCATCCGGATAAATCTGACCCCTTCCCCTATTACCGCCCACGTATATAGGATATTTTAAGAAGTAAACATCTTTCTTAGTAACGGGGTCCGGAGACAAAATAGGAAAGGTGATTTCACTATATTTTTGACCAGGAACAGGACCTATTACAAGAATATTTTTTTTAGTAGGACGATAACTCTGAAAAGAAAGATTCCCCATCTTTTCTTTCATTTCCGGAGAAATACGATCAGAGGGTGCTAATTCGAATCCTTCAGGTAAAATAAGAACGGCCCCCACATTCAAAGATCCCCGTTTCCCATTAGAAAGAACCTGTTTCAGTTGGATATCATAGGGAATTCTAACAACTGCTTCAAATACAGTATCTGGAAGTACCGCTTGTGGAACCTCAATATCCACGGGCTTATTGGCTAAATGACAATTGGCGCATACAATACGCCCAGTAGCTTCTCGTGGATTCTCATAGCCCTGTTGTGCAAAAATGGGATATGCATGTGAAATAGATGTCCGAGTTATTACATATATAAATATAATGACCGATACGAAAATGGATCGAGTCATCTGTTCCTTTATCCAAGAAAAGATATTTCTATTTTGCATGGTCCAATCATTGATCCCGAAAATTTCTACAATAAATTGGGTAGGTTGCTAGTAGAGTTCCCTATCCACGATTCTGCTATTTTACTGGGATCCAGGAGTCATTTCCTGGATCGGTAGAAACCTAAAAAAAAAGTAACATTTTGAATGGTTTGTTTATGTACGAAGTAAAAACATTATGATTAGATTTATATCAGTGGATCATTTTTAGTCATTCATTGAATGATAAATGACTACAAGTGACGGAGATACACGATTTAAATAACGGAAGATCAAATATTTAAAAATTGTATCTAGAATGACTGGAAAGGTGGAAACAAGACCAGATATAATTTGATTATTATGAGAAAATCCAAAATCCTTGTAGACAGAACCAATCATTAGTGCCCAACCATGAGGCGAGTGGAATCCAATACATAAATCCGTTAATAAAAGAATGGAAAAAGCTTTTATTGTGTCACTTAAGTTATAGATAAATTTCCGAACCCAAGAATTAATAATACAAAGTTCGTCATTACCCAGAATAGAATAACTGCTTAGAATAGCGAAACTTATTATATTTGTCGAAAAATGAAAAATGGTATGGATATGATCCTCATTGTACATTTTGACCAATTGAATCGTTTCTTTGTGTATTCCTATATGAAGCTTTTGTATATATGTATCGGGGTACTCCTTTATCATTTCGTCCAAAATGAAGAGTTCTTCTAATTCTATGAATTTTTCCAGAACGTTCTTTTCTTGAATATCATTCAAAAAAACTTCGGATTGCCCAGCATTCCACCAATTAGTAACCAAAGATTCCATACTTTTATTAAATGAGAAAGAAATCCACCAGGGCAAAAAAACTATAGATGTAAGATATAGAAGTGGGTTGAATGCTTTCTTTTTTGGCATTTTAAATCTGTGAATTGTTAATGAAATCACCTCATTCCTCGATTCTATCCAATCTGATATTTCCATGAAATATGAGTTCTATAACAAACAAGGTATTGAATCCATAGACCCCCTCCCTTTATTTAAATTGAATTAATGGGTAGTCCTTAGATTAGATCTATCTGGAAACAATATATTTTTTTTATGTCTTCATTCGAAACAATTCTATCCTTTCGATGAATGCCCTAATGAGCCACTTCAAGTCAAGAAATGCATATTTTTAAGATTTCGAGACAAAACAAAAATAGAATTTAATTACAAGATACGATCCATCTATATCTAACATATCAATTTAAAAATATTGGACCCAAAAAATATAAAGTATGTATATAGTCTTAGTTTTTCGGATATATACGATGAATCCATACTTAAGTATACTTGTTCCTAGTATGAAAAAAGGAAGTTGATTTCCATATACAACCCATCAAAAAGTTTTGGTGGAAAAAGCGCTTTGTTTTCTGGTTGTTTCACATGCGTCTGCTTTTGTTTTGCTCGAATGAGTGACCTGAAAAAACAAAACAGAAGTTAAGTTTTTATATAACAACAAATAAAATTCCTGAGGTCCTTACTCAATGCTGCGAAAGAATTCAATTCATTTCAAAATACTTCAATTGGTACTCGCAAAAAATAGGCCAATTCCGCAGCCTTTTGTTCAATTTCTCGTGGAGTCAAATTCTCATCAGTACGAGTCAAAGGAATGGCACCCTGGCCTCTGATTTCCATATAAAGTACACGCCGGGAATAAATACCTTCTTTAACCTCTATTCTAATAGACTGAATATCTCTCATAAGGAATCGAAGAAAGATTCGACGATTTCTTCCAGGAAATCCCCAACGAAAAATACACACTATTCCTTTTTTTCTATCAAATCTATCATAACCACTACCCACATTCCACGAAATTGTGCACCACAAATAGGAGCTAATGAACAGACCTGCGATCCCATAGAAAGACATCACGATCCCTTGTGGGAAAAAAAAGATTTGCTGAGAAGGAAATAAGGATATCAGATTCTTACCAAGGTAACTAGAAGTTCCAACCAATAAGAATCCCAGTGAACCTAAAAAAAGGATACAGGCCCAGCAGAAATTACTTGTTTTTCGAGACCCCATTATAAGTTCTATCCATATATGTTCTGATCGCCAGTTCATACTAGATCCAGTTATTTAATTTTATTTAAATTTAGAGAATAACCAAAATTTAACTTTCTTTTTTTTGTTCCCGAAGCAACTCTTATCAACTAGCACTCTTATTATGATGTGAACCATTAGGAGTAATTCTAGGTTAGATATAAAAAAAGGATCCCCATACATAGAGATATTTTTACTTTCCATTTCATACATCTGCGGACCCTTTTTGAATTTTGAATATAGATATATAGATATAGTATAGATATAATCTATCTATCCCCATATATCATGCCATGATGTTTCGACGCGCATAATAACTCTTTCATTTGTGTTCGTAAAAATCCACATGTTGTATCCTATGTCCACTAAATTAAATAGATAGATAAATTTAAATAGATATCCGTATTATATTATGACCCAAGTCCGAGTCTTGAAAAAAAAAAAAATGAACGAGATTTGATCCCGTCGAATCTAGATAATCTTGTTTTTTTGAACATGAAGAGATAGGGAAGCCATTGCAATTGCCGGAAATACTAGACCCACTAAAGTCACAAAAAAAGAGGGTAAATTGAAAGTTGTCATAGAATGGATACCTCGATTTAATATTTTGTACCTGTCATAAAGATATCTTATGATAAGTATATCTATTATCAGTATATAATAATAGGTACAAAAAACGTAGAACTAAATAAGTGTACCTATTCACTTTATATATATATTTATTATTCTTGTTTTCTTATACTTATCTTCTAATAAATACCAAAAAAGGTTCTTACAAGTTATCGCAGGTTCTAAAGAATTTGACCCAACAGTGATTCTTAATAAAAACAAAACGGAAAGTTTTTTTTTTGAGATTTTTTGAGAATAATTCAATATTTATATCTATAATAAATACGTAATGTAATAAAATTACATGAATTTTTCCTAATTTAGGATAAAAATGAACTCTTTTATCCTATTGATAGAGCCTTCCCGATTACTAATCATCCATTATGATTACTAATCATGGATTCATTATAATTATATAGGTAGAAATAAAATTGATTTGTAGGAAATAAGAAAAGAGTGATTATCAACAACTTATGATCCGTTATACAATTGTATCTTATCTTATAACCTCGAGTAAAACTACATGCTTATTATTTTTTATTTTCACTTTGATTACGATTACTATAAAATATAAAACTAAATAAAATTGAAACTAAATACTTGTAAACTTCAAATAAAAAACTGAATTAAATGATCTACTTGATTAAATTTTGATTCAAAGGACAGAAACCGTGAAGCTGAAATAACTCACTCAGAACACCCTTTAAAAGATTACGCGGTACGATTGGGTCGAATAAGCCCTTATGGAATAAATACTCAGCTTCTTGTGACCCATCAGGTACTGTCTTATTCAATGTTTGTTCAATTACTCTTTTACCTGCAAATGCAATGTAAGCATTAGGTTCGGCAATAATAATATCTCCTAACATACCAAAACTGGCAGTCACCCCGCCGGTTGTAGGAGATGTAAGGATTGATACGTAGAATAACTTTTTATTTGATTGATAATTATATAAAGCTGAAGATATTTTAGCCATCTGCATCAAACTCAAACTTCCTTCTTGCATGCGGGCTCCCCCCGAAGCACACACTATAATAAGGGGTAGAGATCTATTAGTAGCATATTCAATCAAACGGGTGATTTTCTCGCCTACTACGGATCCCATACTGCCCCCCATAAACTGAAAATCCATAATCCCAATTGCTATGGAAATACCGTTTAATTGACCTATGCCTGTTTGAACAGCCTCAGTTAACCCTGTCTTTTTTTGATAAGAATCAATACGATCTTTATAAGGCTCCTGCTCCGAATGAAATTCAATGGGGTCCACCGAAACCATGTCCTCATCCATAGCATCCCAAGTGCCTGAATCAATCAAAAGTTCGATTCTTTCTGAACTACTCATTTTCAAATGATATCCACATTGTTCACAAATATTCCGTTTTAACCTAAAAAATTTCTTATAATTTAATCCATAACAATTTTCGCATTGAACCCACAAATTCCTGTATTTTTTACTTATATCGAGATCGCT